GCCCCTTCCCCTGTTTCCACCTACGTAGATAGGATATTTTAAGAAGTGAACGTCTTTCTTAGTAGCGGGGTCCGGGGAAAGAATAGGAAAGGTCATTTCACTATATTTCTGACCAGGAACAGGGCCTATGACAAGAATATTTTTTTGATTGGGGCGATAGCTCTGAAAAGACAGATTACCCATCTTTTCTTTTATCTCGGGGGAAATACGATCGGGAGGGGCTAATTCAAAACCCTCTGGTAAAATAAGAACAGCCCCTACATTCAAAGCCCCTTTTTTACCATTAGCAAGAACTTGTTTCAGTTGCGTATCATAAGGAATTCGAACAACTGCTTCAAATACAGTATCGGGAAGTATCGCTTGCGGAACCTCAATATCCACCGGTTTATTAGCTAAATGGCAATTGGCGCATACAATACGTCCAGTCGCTTCTCGTGGATTTTCATAACCCTGCTGTGCAAAAATGGGATATGCATTTGAAATGGGTGTACGAGTTATTATATATATCATGAGCGATACGGAAATAGATCGAGTAATCTGTTCCTTTATCCAAGAAAAATTATTTCTAGTTTGCATGGTCCAATCATTGATCCCGAAAATTTCTACAATAAATTGGGGTAGGTCACTAATGGAGTTTCCTATCCACGATTCTGTTATTTACTGGAATAATTTGACTCGATTAATATATAGGAATATAGGATGAATCTCCGGGATGGGTAGAAATAGAAAGCAATTTTCAATGTTTTGCTTATGTACAACTGCAAAGTAAGAAACATTATAATTGGATTAAGTAGACTATTTTTTAGTCATTCATTGAATGATAAATCACTACAAGTGACGGAGATACGCGATTTAAATAACGGAAAATCCAATATTTGAAAATTGTATCTAGAATGACTGGAAAAGTTGAAACAAGGCCAGATATAATTTGATCATTATGAACAAATCCAAAATCCTTGTAGACAAAGCCAATCATCAATTCCCAACCATGGGGCGAATGAAATCCAATACATAAATCGGTTAATAAAAGAAGAGAAAAAGCTTTTATTGTGTCACTTAAGTTATATAGGAATTCCTGAGCCCAAGAGTTAAGAATAACAAGTTCTTTATTACCCAAAATAGAATAACCACTTAGAATAATGAAACATATTATATTTGTCGAGAAGTGCAAAATCGTATGAATACGACCCTCATTGTGTATCTTGATTAATTGGATTGTTTCTTTGTGAATTCCTATACGAAGGTTTTGTAGATGTGTCTCCGAGTATTCCTTGATCATTTCTTCTAAGAAGAGGAGTTCCTTTAATTCTATGAATTTTTCTAAAATACTCTTTTCTTCAATATCATTCAAAAAAGTTTCGGATTGACTAGGATTCCACCAATAAGTAACCCACGATTCCAGACTTTTTTGAAATAAGAGAGAAATCCACCAGGGCAAAAATACTATAGATGCAAGATATAAAAGAGGAGTGAATGCTTTCTTTTTTGCCATTTTTTCATCTGTGAATTGTTAATGAACCCATCTCATTCGTCGACTCTATGTAATCTAATATTTCTCTCACGCATCAGTTCTATTACAAGTTATCGAACCTATGAATCTATTCACTATTTTTGATTTGTGATTTCTTAGGCCTTGAATCTAGAAAAAAAGACAGAAATAGACGAAAAATTCGAATGAATAAATAATAAAGAATAAAAAAGTATTGTTTCCCTATAGTAAAATTCGAAAGTAAAATTCGAAGCACATATCTCCTTTCGATGAATGCCCCGAAAATTCAATCTAAAATTCAATATTCAATTTCAATAATGAATATAAATATTTTTAATATTTTGATACGAAAGAACTCCTTTTCTATCATTAGATAAAAATAGCTAAGATTTCTAAAAAATTTAACTGACTATGAGTAGTCAGGGATAGAAGAATTGAGGGAATTTTCTGAAGAATCTTGTGAAATGAAAAAAGGGTGGCAAAAAACGACAGAAAGAAATTGGCTAGTTATCATTATAAGAGATCCAATTTTTTGGTCATTAAGGAGCACAAAAAGAAGCGTCGAAAAAATGACAAGATATTATCTATCTGAATATAAAGTCTCAATTCCAACAAGTAAAAAGCAAGTCAAAAGGGGGGATATTTCCTTATTTCGAAATGGTTTATTATGAGATATTTCGATTTTTTATTCATTTTTTATTTAATTGAGTTGTGTATATATCGATACATATAAAAGATACCCCAAAGAGTTTTTTTTATACTTGTTCCATATAGTCTGCTTTAACTCGAATGAATGTTCTGAAGAAACATCAATTAAGTTATGTTCTAGAAAAAGAGGATTCTTGCATTTTTGCCCTCCTGCTGAGAAAGCATTCATTTCTCGGTAAAATAACTTCAAATTAAAATACTTCAATTGGTACACGCAAGAAATAGGCCAATTCCGCAGCTTTTTGTTCCATTTCCCGTGGAGTAAAATTCTCATCAGTACGAGTCAATGGAATGGCTCCCTGGCCTCTTATATCCATATAAAGGACACGCCGAGCATAAATACCCTCTTTAACTTCTATTCTGACGGATTGAATATCTTTTATAAGAAATCGGAGGAAGACCCGACGATTTTTTCCAGGAAATCCCCAACGAAAGATACACACTATTCCGTCTTTTATATCAAATCGATCATAACCACTACCTACATTCCACGAAATTGTGCACCACAAATAGGAGCTAATAAAAAGACCCGCGATCCCATAGAAAGACATCACAATTCCTTGTGGAAAAAAAACGATTTGCTGAGACGGAAAGAAAGATATCAAATTTCTACCAAGATAACTCGAGGTTCCAACCAACAAGAATCCTAATGAACCTAAAAAAAGGATAATAGCCCAGCATAAATTACTTATTTTTCGAGCCCCCTTTATAGGTTCTATCCATATATGTTCTGATCGACAACTCATACTTGATCCCGTTGCTTTTTTGGAATTGAGAGAATACCCCAAATGAATTTGACTTTAGTCTGTTTGTTTCCGAAGTAACTCGCATCAACTAGCACTAGTTTGAACTAGTTTGATGTGAACCTTTAGGAGTAATTCATTAAATTGGTTAGATCTAAACTAATAACATACCCTTCGTATCACTCACTAAAGATAGCCACATACATATAGATAGACCGGCTTTACAGCTCAGCCATCCGCCGATTCGGGTTTATTTGAAAATAGCTAAAATATAGCATTTTCTGGAGACATAAGAATTTTTCGGCGGAAGCCGCTTATACCATATTTTGCTAAAGGATATCTGTGTTATGATACAAACGTAAAAAAAATAGATGAGATTTTGTGCCATCGGCTCTAAACAATCTTGTTTTTTTGAACATGAAGAAATAAAGAAGCCATTGCGATTGCCGGAAATACTAGGCCTACTAAAGGGACCAAAATAGAGGGAAAGTTAAGAGTTGTCATAGAATGGGTACCTCGATTGACTATTTGTACCTGTTATTATTATTTAGATTTTATATTTATTATTTATAATATCAATTTAGAATATAAAGATATCTTATTATATATCTTATTATATATAAGGATATCTTACTTATTATAATTTGAGAATTATTATTATTATATAGATATAAGTATCTATCTAAGTGAGTATATAATGTAGTTTTTTATCTTTCTACATGAAGGATTTGAAAGGATATGGATGAGATATTTTTTTCTTCATTTTTTGCTCTTGTCTTCGAATTTCATTTATTAAGCAAAAAGCTTATTAAAAATGAATTAGATTCTACTTAGTTAGATTCTATTTATATTGAATTATATTAAAGGGTTTGTTAGAATCCCATCCAGTAGGGATTCTTAGTCAAAATAGGATTATCGTAAGATATAGAAAGATAAAAAATTCTATATTTAATAGATTTGAATTATATATGACGAGAAGAAGATCTTTTTTTTTTTTTTTTTTTTTTTTTTTACTTTACGAAAATAAGAATTTCATCTTTTATCTTGTTGATAAATAATAATGAATATAGAAAAGGGGACGGATTTTCAATTTGATGTGACTTTTGATTCTTTATACAATTAGATCTTATGTCAACAAAGAAAACCCCATTCGTCTAATTTTTACTTGGATTCCGATAAACTAATTAGATAAACTAATTACTTGTTTGCTCAAAATAATTGAACTGAATGTTTTAATTTTGATTCAAAGGAAAGAAAGTGTGGAGTTGAAATAACTCACTCAGAACGCTTTTTAAAGGATTACGTGGTACGATTAAATCGAATAAGCCCTTCTGGAATAAATACTCAGCCGCTTGTGAACCGTCGGGTACTGTTTTATTCAATGTTTGTTCAATTACTCTTTTACCCGCAAAGGCAATGTAGGCATTGGGTTCAGCAATAATGATATCCCCCAACATACCAAAACTAGCTGTCACCCCACCGGTAGTAGGAGATGTAAGGATTGGTACATAGAATAACTTTTTATTGGATTGATAATCATATAAAGCAGAAGAGATTTTAGCCATTTGCATCAAGCTCAAACTTCCTTCTTGCATGCGTGCCCCTCCAGAAGCACACACTATAATAAGAGGTAGAAATTCTTTAGTAGCGTATTCAATCAAGCGGGTAATTTTCTCCCCAACTACGGATCCCATACTACCCCCCATAAACTGAAAATCCATAACCGCAATTGCTACGTTAATACCGTCTAGTTGCCCTATGCCTGTTTGAACAGCCTCGGTTAATCCTGTCTTTCTTTGATAAGAGTCGATCCGATTTTTATAAGGCTCCTCCTCCGAATGAAATTCAATGGGATCCAGAGAGACCATGTCTTCATCCATAGGCTCCCAAGTACCCGGATCGATCGAAAGTTCGATTCTATCTGAACTACTCATTTTCAAATGATATCCACATTGTTCACAAAGATTCATTTTTGATTTAAAAAATTTCTTATAATTTAATCCATAACAATTTTCGCATTGAACCCACAAATGCTTGTATTTTTGAGTTACATCCAGATC